AGCTGTAGGTATTATTGCAGGCCAATCGATTGGAGAACCAGGTACTCAATTAACATTAAGAACTTTTCATACTGGCGGAGTATTCACGGGGGGTACTGCAGAACATGTGCGAGCTCCTTCTAATGGAAAAATCCAATTCAATGAGAATTTGGTTCATCCGACACGTACACGCCATGGACATCCCGCGTTTCTCTGTTCTATAAACTTGTATGTAACTATTGAGAGTGAAGATATTCGACATAATGTAAATATTCCATCCCAAAGTTTTCTTTTAGTTCAAAACGATCAATATGTAGAATCAGAACAGGTGATTGCCGAGATTCGCGCGGGAACATCCACTTTGAATTTGAAAGAGAAGGTTCGAAAACATATTTATTCTGACTCAGACGGAGAAATGCACTGGAGCACCGATGTGTATCATGCACCCGAATTTACATACAGCAATGTTCATCTATTACCAAAAACAAGTCATTTATGGATATTATTAGGAGGGCCACGCAGATCCAGTCTAGTTTCACTTTCGATCCACAAGGATCAAGATCAAACGGGTGTGCATTCTCGTTCTGTCAAGAGAAGATCTACTTCTAACCTTTCAGGTAACCTTTCCGGAACGAAGGATCCGCCGAGAGAAAAATTCTTTACTTCGGATTTTGCGGGTAAAAAAGAATATAGGATTCCTGATTATTCAGACCTTAGTCGAATTATATGTACTGGTCGTTGTAATCTCGTAGATCCGACCAGTCTCCACCAGAATTCTGATTTATTCTCAAAGAGACGAGGAAATAGATTCATCATTCCACTCCAATCGATTCAAGAACGCGAGAACGAACTAACGCCTCCTTCAGATATCTCGATTGAAATCCCCATCAATGGCATTTTGCGTAGAAATAGTATTCTTGCTTATTTGGACGATCCTCGATACAGAAGAAAGCGTTCGGGTATTACTAAATACGGGACTCTAGAAATGCATTCAATCGCCAAAAAAGAGGATTTGATTGAGTATCAAGGAGGCAAGGAATTTAGGCCAAAATACCAAATGAAAGTAGAGAAAGTAGATCGGTTTTTTTTGATTCCCGAGGAAGTGCATATATTACCCGGATCTTCTTCCATAATGGTACGGAACAATAGTATCATTGGGGTAGATACACAAATTACTTTAAATATAAGAAGCCGGGCAGCCGGGTTGGTCAGAGTGGAGAGAAAAAAAAAAAGAATTGAACTCAAAATCTTTTCTGGAGATATCCATTTTCCTGGAGAGACAGATAAGATATCCCGCCATAGCGGCGTTTTGATACCACCAGGAACAGGAAAACAAAATTCCAAGGAATCAAAAAGGGGTAAAAGTTGGATCTATGTTCAACGGATCACACCTAGTAAGAAAAAATATTTTGTTTTGGTTCGTCCTGTCGTCACATATGAAATAACGGACGGTATAACTTTAGGGACGCTTTTCCCCCCGGATCCGTTGCAGGAAAGGGATAATGTGAAACTTCGAGTTGTCAATTATATCCTTTATGGAAATGGTAAACGAATTCGAGGAATTTCGGATACAAATATTCAATTAGTTCGGACTTGTTTAGTATTGAATTGGGACCAAGAAAAAAAACGTTTTTCTAGTCAAGAAGCCCGTGCTTCCTTTGTTGAAATAAGGGCAAATGGTTTGATTCGACATTTCCTAAGAATCGACTTGCTGAAATCTACTATTTTGTATATCGGAAAAAGGAATGATCCCTCGGGCTCAGGATTGCTCTCGGATAATAGATCAGATTGCACCAATATCAATCCGTTTTCTTCCCTTTATTCCAAGGCAAGGATTCAACAATCCCTTAATCAAAATCAAAGAACTCTTTATACGTTGTTGGTGTTGAATAGAAATATGGGATTCCAATCGTTAATAATTTTGTCATCTTCCAATTGTTTTCGACTGGGTCCATTCAACGATGTAAAATATCACAATGTGATAAAAGAATCAATTAAAATTACAAAAGATTCTGTAATTCCAATTAAGAATTCGCTGGGGCCTTTAGGAACAGCTTTTCGAATTATGAATGTTTATTCATTTTACCATTTAATAACTCATAATCAGATCTTGGTAAATAACTATTTACAACTTGACAATTTAAAACAGACTTTTCAAGTATTTCAATTTAAATATTATTTAATCGCTGAAAATGAGCAAATTTATAACCCCGGCCTGTGCAGTAACATTTTTTTCAATTTGAATTGGTATTTTCTCCATGCCAATTATTGTCAAGAAACATCTACAATAATGAGTCTTGGGCAGTTTATTTGTGAAAATATATGTATAGCCAAAAACGCACCACACCTAAAGTCGGGTCAAGTTATACTTGTTCAAGTTGACTCTGCAGTAATACGATCTGCTAAGCCCTATTTGGCCACTCCAGGAGCAACTGTTCATGGCCATTATGGGGAAATCCTGTACGAAGGAGATACTTTAATTACATTTATATATGAAAAATCGAGATCGGGTGATATAACC